AAATCCTCCAATTCTCAACTTAAAGGAGAATAGAAGAAATCATACTTTCATACAATATCTTAATTGAATTCTATGTAATGATCAATAAATTTAGTTGAATTCTATATCTATATGTATCAACATCCTACTAACCATATATTCTATACATATTTGAACTGGAGTTGACAAAGAACCAATACCAATTTTATTGTTTCTTAGTTTAGATTATAAATTGAAATGGGGCGTGGCCAAGTGGTAAGGCAACGGGTTTTGGTCCCGCTATTCGGAGGTTCGAATCCTTCCGTCCCAGAGGACTTTTATGCTATTGCTATATTATTCCTATTATTGCTATAGATAATGGAGTGATCAGGAGTAAATCAGTATTTCAGTATTAATGTAAATATCTGTTCGAATCTCATTAATAAATGATCAAGTTCCATAATATATGTTTATAACATATTTCTTTTTATGTTATGGAGCCAATGTCTTTTTTTTTTTATTTTTTTAGGTATTTCGTGGTTGATTCTAATGAAAACTTGTAAATCTATGGAACGATTGAGGCAGGGATGATTTATCCCATTCCTTTTATTCACTTTATGACAAGATTTTATTATTGAAATCTTACTCAACCCTATCCCTATGTTAAACAAAATACATATAAACATATCAAATAAGGAACTATTCAGCTTATATGGTATATATGTATCGTTCTATTTCAATGCGAATAATTTTTATATTATTATTTTCGTAATCAGATGAAAAGAATAAAGATTCAAATCTTTACTTATATCATTTCATTTTTTGATCCACTTTGGAAAAAAAAATTGGATCTTCTTTATCTTTGAGCGATCTATTTATCTATATTAAAATCAGTGATGAGTCAAGGAAAGACTTATCGGATTAAACGTGCTGCTTATTGGCGAATTTTATTCAAAGAAGATAGTATTTCTAAATAGGAAACTTTTTCAATTAGAGATATTTTTATTAATAAATACTTTATTAATAAATAATTCCTTGTCAGTTGAATCTTTGGTACTGAAAAAGTAGGAAATAGGTTAATCTATCCTATTTAGTCACTTGAAGATGCAGGGTCAATAAGTTATTCGTTTATATATAGTTATAATTATATCTTCTTTCTACTATTATTTTCTATTATATAGATACTTTTTATGTATGTTAAAATATATTTATGGATGTTAAAGATCTTGTTTTGCTAAGACTTTTTCATAAAAATCGTTCCACATACACATATCATATTCATATTTTTGAAATAAAAAAAATAAAAAGTATAGATTACGATGTCTATGTACAACTGAACCAATGACTATTCATGATTCCATAATTGAATCAATTCCATACTGGTTCCAAATTAGAGGAATGTGATGGTAAAACTTCGTTTGAAACGATGTGGTAGAAAGCAACGTGTGACTTGAAGGATACGGTCCGTTGTGGATTTTTTTTATCCCCACCATTTTATTTTCGATTTATCGAGGAATGAAGGTGCTCTTGTCTCGACATCGTTTGTTCTGTTACACCTGAATCCTTCGTTTTTTTGTTGGGTTGTAAATAGTCTACGATGGAGTTCGAGTCGAAAAGTCGAAAGGATTTATTAATTTCTGGGGGGCAAGGATCTAGGGTTAATGCCAATCAATCAATTGGAACAACTTCGTAAACGGATCCTCTATATATAAATATAATAATATTTATATAAATCAAAAAGGATCCAATCCAATTTCAACAAGTTTTGTTTTTGAATTGATCAAACTTTTTCGATTCAAAGTGTATTACGCGGGAATCAACTGTCCATCGGATTCTTTGATAGAAAGAAATCAAAGTTCAAATCAAAGGGTATGTTGCTGCCATTTTGAAAGTATTAAGAAGCGCCGAAGTAATGCCTAAACCCAATGATTTAAAATAAAGATTAAAGGATCCAAGAACAAGTAAACCCATTTTAATTGTCTCGATAATCTCAATAACTGGATCATACAAATATAATTTTAAACGAGACAAAAAAGAGGGTAAAGACCACTCAATAAATGAAATTGACTAAAGAGAAGAATTTCCTTTTGAGCTATTTGAGAGTTATTCAACTTGAGTTATGAGTACGAATGGTTTCTTTTCAATTTTCAGGAAGGACAAAAAACGACTGAAATTAAAGTATAATTTATTTTCTAGGTTCATTTGTCATTTAATTTATTAGAATAGAATTCCATACATAGACAAAACTTCGAATCAAATCATTTTTTCTCGAGCCGTACGAGGAGAAAACTTCCTATACGGTTCTAGGGGGGGTATTGTTCATCTACATCTATCCCAATGAGCCGTCTATCGAATCGTTGCAATTGATGTTCGATCCCGAAGAGATGGAAAAGATCTTAGAAAAGTTGGGTTTTATGATCCAATGAATAATCAAACTTATTTAAATGTTCCTGCTATTCTATACTTCCTTGAAAGGGGCGCTCAACCTACAGGAACTGTTCAGAATCTTTTAAAGAAAGCGGAAGTTTTTAAAGAACTTTCGTCTACTTAAACGAAATTCAATTAAATTTAAAGAAATACCAAGGGGGGGGGTAGCGACTTATATATAACTTTGTATAATTTTTCTTTACTAATTTTTTTGACCCCCCCCTCCTGCTCGATTCGTATCTAGTTTTCATTCCTTCCATCGAATCCGATCCGATGGTGATGGTCTAGAACGATAAAACGTTAGTTTATTGATTAAAAAATTCAGGCATCTCCTTCAATTGTGCAATTTTCATTACAACTCGACTAACCAATAAGGAATCAAGCCTACTTATTCCACTTAGATTGATGAAATACGGTATGTACTAAAAAATACGTATTTTTTTTTCAATTCTTCCTTATTTATTATTCCATTTCTACTTTTTTCTATATCTGTAGATTAGGTATGTAGTGCCAATCAAAGACAATTTTGAATATTATTGCATTGAAGTTATTTTAATTTCAAAAAAGATTTTAATAGCAATCTCTTTTGTTTTTTTTTTCACTATATTCTTTTCTCAAAATTGAGAATATTGACAACAGTGTATCGAACAAATATAATTCATCGTGATAAGTGAAGTGGGTCCATTTGGTTCTGTCCATAGGTTTTTTTACTTTAAACTAACTCATTTGAGAATTCTTTTTTTTATCTGAGAATTTCTTGTATGTTGATCTAATCAATTCATTTTTTTGTTTCGAATCCATTATAAAATATTTTTTTTTAGATTTGTTAGCTCAATTATTTGATTAGCCCGTATAATCTCTTTTCTTTATTATTGAAATTTAATTTCATTGATGTACCTATATACCCTTTGTTGAGATTATGTTTAATCTATATTTTATTCGGGTTGCTAACTCAACGGTAGAGTACTCGGCTTTTAAGTGCGGCTAGAATCTTTTACACATTTGGATGAAGTGAGGAATTCGTCCATACCATTGGTAAAGTTTGGAAGACCCCGACTGATCCTGAAAGGGAATAGACGGAAAAAAAAGCATGTCGTATCAATGGAGAGTTCTGAGGATATTTCATTCTTATCGGATCGGTACAAAACCTTGTTCGAATTCTTGGAACGGAACGAGTTAGGTCGAATGAATAAATGGATAGGGCCCTATGGCTTCAATTAATTATCAGAAAGAAAAAGGAACCAGCTTCTGTTCTAACTTTGAATAAGTTCCCGATCTAATTAGACGTTAAAAATAGATTAGTACCTGATACGGGAAGGACTTCTCCCCATGAGGGGATTCTATAGTTTTTTAATGAATCCTAACTATTTATATTCTTATTATGGAATCGAGGTGTGTGTAAAAGAAGAAGTATATTGATAAAGAAAGTTTTTTCCGAAATCAAAAGAGCGATTAGCTTTAAAAGATAAAGGATTTCTAACCATCTTTTTATCCTATAACATAGACGAATTAAATGAAATGTAAAAAAAAGAGAGGGTAGAGAATCTATTGATAAGTTTACTTGTCTCCGGGTATCTATTCTTACTAGAATACCCTGTTTTGACTGTATTGCACTATGTCTTATTTGATAACCCTCAAAATTTTCTACCCTTTTGCTCAAATTGAAATTCAAATGGAAGAAATCAAAAGATATTTACAGCTAGAGAGATTTCAACAACATGACTTCCTATATCCACTTATCTTTCAGGAGTATATTTATGCATTTGCTCACGATCACGGTTTCAATAGATCGATCTTTTCGGCAAATCCGGGTTATGACAATAAATACAGTTTACTGATTGTGAAACGGTTAATTACTCGAATGTATCAACAGAATTATTTTATTTTTTCTCCTAATGATTCTAATAAAAATTACTTTTTGGGACAAAAAAATAATTTGTATTCTCAAATCATATCAGAGAGGTTGGGATTTATTGTGGAAATTCCATTTTCTCTACGATTATCTCTAGAAGGGAAAAAGAAAAAGGTAGTAAAATTTCAAAATTTACGATCGATTCATTCACTATTTCCCTTTTTAGAGGACAATTTTTCACATTTCAATTTTGTCTTAGATATATTCATCCCTCATCCTGTACATGTGGAAATCTTGGTTCAAACTCTTCGCTATTGGGTAAAAGATGCCTATTCTTTGCATTTATTACGATTCTTTCTCAACGAGCATTGTAATTGGAATAGTTTTATTACTCGAAAGAAAGTCAGTTCCTCTTTTTCAAAAAAAAATAGCAGATTACTCTTATTCTTATATAATTCTTATGTATGTGAATACGAATCCATTTTCGTCTTTCTACGTAACCAATCTTCTCATTTACGATCAACATCTTGTGAAGTTCTTCTTGAACGAATCTATTTCTATCTAAAAATCGAACGTCTTGTGAACGTGTTTGTTAAGGTTAGCAATTTTCAGACGAACCCATGGTTGGTCAAGGAATCTTGCATGCATTATGTTAGGTATCAAAGAAAATATATTTTGGCTTCAAAAGGGACGTCTCTTTTTATGAATAAATGGAAATGTTACCTTATAACTTTTTGGCAATGGCATTTTTCGCTGTGGTTTC